TGAACACGATACCAAGGCAAACCCATGAAAGTACCCCTTATATCAACAAAAAATAGACACTATGTAACTTTATTGCACTGGAAAAAACTATACTATGGATCCTCCCCTTTCAGTAGATTATCTCGGGTAAAGGATTAATATTTGTTCTAGTTTTTTAGTAATAATGGAACAATTCTATTCGTAGGAACAAAAAGAAGCAGATCTATTCTATACCCGATAAGTAACAATACGCAATGGTGGTAGGGGGTTGACCCTATTTTATATGAGTGTTTATATCAGTGAATGCAGACATATTCATTTATCACCCCAAAGACCTATTCGTAAGAACTTTACATTATTCATTTTGTCTTCCTTTTTTATTTATGATTTATAAATACAATATGATAAAAACAAATCATTTTTAACACAATAAACCCATTCTTACGTTTCCATACCAAAGTGAGATATACGACTTCTTTTTTTCTCCATTTAATGCCCATTGGTGTTCCAAAAGTACCCTTTCGAAGTCCTGGAGAGGAAGATGCATCTTGGGTTGATATATAGTGCGACTTGTCAGATATATTGGGTCATATGGGATTTCCCCGTTCTCTCCCCCGATCGAGATATCCTCTCTTTCACCCCAAAAAAAATGGATTGAATCATCAAAAATTTGGAGCGTGAAGTGTAATGAAGTGCAATTAGATCTATTTTTTGATCTTTTTTTGGGGGGTATCCAGATTACTATTCTAAATTTAGAATAATTTATGGTTGGCTTGGTTGGACCAATAAAATGAAGCACCCAGGCTCTGTTTAGAAAAAAACCAATTGGTAATATATCTACGATTACTACTTCTATCATGTCATATATTTGACAGAAAACATGAAATAAGAAATTAAGAAAAAAAGGAAGTCGTAGCAAAAAGACATGGTATTGCAGTATTTGTCCTATATGTGCAAATAAAAATCGGGCAGATCTTTACTCAGAGTAGAAAAGAAACCTAAAAGAATTGAAAAGGAATTGAAGAAGCCCATTCAGAAACAAGAAAATTACATTGCGATTTGGGTTCGATCTCGATGAAAACAATACATCAATGAGAAGTTAGTTCAATAAGTTTAGTACATTTTTTTTTTTATTTTTTTTTTTTTTTTTATTTCTTATATTCTAATAGAATATAGATTAATATAGAATATAGATGATAAAGGGGTCAAAAAGCAGTCTTTCTTGAAAAATGTAAGAAAAAGACCTTTCGTTAGAAGTTTGAAAAAATCCATTATGAAAAAGAAAAGAGGGTTGAAATCGACACATTGATTCCTTTTTGTTTGCGATTTTTGGAGAACCGTATGCATCAAAAGATGCATGTACGGCTCTTAAGGGATAAAATTTGATCCTAATCAATCGACTTTATCGAGAAAGACTACTTTTTTTAGGCCAAGAGGTTGATAGTGAAATATCGAATCAACTTATTGGCCTTATGGTATATCTCAGTATGGAGGACGATAACAAAGATTTATATCTGTTTATAAATTCTCCGGGCGGATGGGTAATACCCGGAATAGCTATTTATGATACTATGCAATTTGTACAACCAGATGTACAGACAGTATGCATGGGATTAGCCGCTTCAATGGGATCTTTTATTTTGGCAGGAGGAGAAATTACCAAACGTCTAGCATTCCCTCACGCTTGGCGCCAATGATTCTTTTATTTGAGAAAAAAAGAAGACTATGCCTTCACCATATGAATATTTAGTAATAATAGCATGGCACTTTGAGTTCGATATGCAAATTTTTGTTTTCAAAACCATTCGATTATGTATCGAAAGAGTAGTATGAAAGAGGGGGTATTTACGATTTTATCTGATCTATCAGGAGCCTATTTCAGTGTTCAGTGTCACAAACTTTTTAGTTTTAAGTTTTCACACCGGAAAGCTTTTAACAATATTTATGTTATGAAAGAATATGAAAAAAAACAATATTTTTTTTAAACTATTTTGAAAAAAAAAAAAAGAAACTTTTGGATTGCTGAATAAGAGACGAGACGAAATAATAAAGCAACGGAACCATCATAGTATTTTAAAAATACTCTCAAACAAAAAGGAAGGGTGGTTATTGGATCATTTACTGATCTGGGTCTGATAGACCTAGTATATTTTCTATTTCTTTGATGAAAGGTAAAAATAAATTCCATAGTAGAGCCGTATGCAATACGCAAAAGATGCCCGTACGGTTGTTCAATTCTATCTTTGTTTGTTTTTTTTTTATTATTTTTATTTATCTCTCTCACCTTATCGTGTGAGATAAGGGTTTATTATGTTATATCATCAGGGTAATGATCCATCAACCCGCTAGTTCTTTTTATGAGGCACAAACGGGAGAATTTATCCTGGAAGCGGAAGAACTACTGAAACTGCGCGAAACTATCACAAGGGTTTATGTACAAAGAACAGGTAAACCTTTATGGCTTGTATCCGAAGACATGGAAAGGGATGTTTTTATGTCAGCAGCAGAAGCCCAAGCCCACGGAATTGTTGATCTTGTAGCGGTTGAATAAAAAATTAGCAGCAAGGATTCCTCGAAAATAAACAATTTGAGATTCCATTTTTTCTTCTTAATTTTATCTTCTTATCTTAATCTTCTTACCAGATTTAATAGAATAGTTAGAATATTTCTATTAATTAATCTATTTATTAATATAATAGAAGTACATCGGGTTAGGATTGATCTAAACCGGTTCATTATGTATACGATGTATACGACTCACCATGCCAACTATGAAACAACTTATTAGAAACACAAGACAGCCAATCCGAAATGTCACGAAATCCCCCGCTCTTCGGGGATGCCCTCAGCGCCGAGGAACGTGTACTAGGGTGTATGTGCGACTCGTTCATATCATAGACTAAGACAAAAGAAAGGAAGGAAACAAATTTTTGCAGTATCGATGATCGGTTAAGATAGTGTGAATGGAAGAACTCCATTCACACTATCTTAACTTAAAAAAAAAAAATAAATCTATTATATTAATAATATATATATTTCTATTGTGTATTAAATTTATGGTTTCGATTGGTGCAAAACCAATCACCTCAATTTGCAATTTAAGATGAGAAAGACTTCCCCATTGGTAGCAAATGGTTATCCATTAAGTGGGGAAAATCCTATTTCAATTAAAGAAAAATTTTGCCCTTAATTTTACAAGAACGGACTAAGAGGGTCAGCTACCCAGCTAATCTTCATACTTAAATACCGTTACTGTATAGCCAGATTTCGTTGTGAAAGACCATTACTAGATATTTCATGGGTAGAGCCAAAGAGTGTGAACTGTACAAGTTAACAATAACATTGATTAAATGAAGGAAGGGGCTCCGGTGTATAGAGAGGACCTCGCCGTTTAAAAAGTAATCATAGAAACGATGGAACCCGCCATTTTTTTATCTATTTCTATTTAATTTACTATGTTTTTTGATACCTAGTATCAATACAATTTCTTATTTCGAGGTTAAATGCTTAGAAAAAAAATAAAAAAATCGTGGTTGGGAAGGTTATAGTAGCAAAAGCCATTGGAATTTATATTTTATACATTGGAAGAATCCATTTTTGTTATTAATAGACTACGAAGGGGAAAAGAATAACTGAAAGAAAAAAATTCAAATAGTTATTCACCAAAGTCTCATTTATTCAATGACCAGAATTAAACGAGGATATATAGCTCGGAAACGAAGGACAAAAATTCGTTTATTTACATCAAGCTTTCGCGGGGCTCATTCAAGACTTACTCGAACTATTACTCAACAGAAAATAAAAGCTTTGGTTTCGGCTCATCGGGATAGAGATAGGAAAAAAAGGGATTTTCGTGGTTTGTGGATCAGTCGAATAAATGGAGTAATTGGCGAGAATAAAAAAATATACTATATTTACAGCAATTTAATGCATAATCTGTACAAGAGGCAATTGCTTCTTAATCGTAAAATAGTTGCACAAATAGCTATATTAAAAGGGAATTGTCTTTTTTTGATTGCCAACGAGATCATAAAAACAAAAATTCCCCGGAGCCTGAACTCCGGGAAGGTAGTAGAATAGAGATTTGTATGATAAAATAGAATTAATATGATAGATAAAGTCATCAAAATGAACAACCACGCTCAATAAAAAAAGATTTATCCTTCTTTTCTTCACCTATTCTCTTTTTTCTTACAACACAACAACCAAAATTGGATTGTCGTAGTTTTCGAACAAAACATCAATCCACATTTGATTGGAGTTTCGATTCAAATTAGAATTCAATTGAAGAGTAACTCTATTTTTTTTTTGTTTTAAGAACAGTAGTAGTAGTTCTAGCAGTCGACTCGCTTTTTTCAAATTGTTTTTCATTATTAAGAAAAGGTAACGAAGATAAAATACGAGCTTGTTTTATAGCAATCGTAATTAATCGTTGTTGTTTTAAGGTCAATCTATTCACACGTCTAGATAATATTTTTCCCTGTTCACTAATAAATCGACTAATTAAACTCATGTTTTTATAATCAATTCGATCCCCCGATTGGATCGGGGGCAAACGCCTACGAAAAGATCGCTTGGATTTAAGAAAGAGTCGCTTAGATTTATCCATGGTTTGTTTATTCCTATCCCGAAAATCACATTTCTTAAAAAAAGGATTTGTTTTATTTCTTATTCTTACTTTCTTATATATATAGATTTAATATAGATTTAATATATGTTGTTATATAATGAAATATATGTTATATAATGTTATATGTATATAATTTATTTTATATAATATATATGAAAAATAGATCATTTTTCATGTTCCTTGGAAGACTAAGACACAAGCGATCCATTTTCTCTATTTCTTTATCTCTGCGTGAATCATATGTTTGCAACAACAGGGACAGAATTTTCTCAATTCCAATCGACTAGGCGTATTGTGTCGATTTTTTTTAGTAATATATCTGGAAATACCCGTTGATTCTTTATTAACATTCTTTTTATCACAACCGGTACATTCCAAAATAACATTTATTCGGATATCTTTACCCTTGGCCATGAACCTCCTTTGGGTTTTTGATTCACTTAACTCTTCTATTTTCGGATTAGAAGCGAAGAAGAAAGGAAAAAAAAAAGTAGAAGTTGATAATTCGAAATCAAATTATGAAAGATTTCGTTCCAATTAATTTAATAATTAATTTAATATAGTACAGTAATAATTAAGTAATACAAAGATTTCGAACTATATTTCGAATCGAAGCGCAGTACAGTATTTCAGTTTTCATTTAAGTATCTTGTATGATATTGTTGTCCCCGCCTTAGCATTCCATTTCCATTTCTGGTCTCACTCTATTATTAATAGAATTATTGATAGAAATGGAATTGAATTCAAAATTCAATTCCATTCAAGCCTGGGTCAGATTCCGAGTTTCACTGAAGCCGAATCCACCTTTATTCTTTCTCTTTTCTAACTTATTTATTCTAATTCTCAAACTAAAAAAAAAAAAAAAGAAATAAAAAAAGAGGAGATTAATCACCGATATTTGATTGGATCTCTAATCTTCTTCACCCCTTACCGTGCCAATAACTAGAATGAAAAAAAGGGGAATATCAATGCGTCCGGGAATAAACGATTGATCTCTATCAAGAGACCCGCTAAAGCCCCAAACCATAGAGTACTTACCACTGGTGCCACGGAAAGATATGTTTTTAGATCTCGCATTTTAAATCCTCCTTCTTTTTATTCTTTATTCTTTATTGTAATTTGTAATATATAATTACATATAGGAATATGATCAGATCGTTATTTAGTTAATAACCACTTGTATTTGTCGGCAGAAGTCCTAATTCAAATTGAAATGTACAACGATTCATTAGATATTTTTTTTAACTAAAAAAAGAGGTCTATTTCTGCCTGAGAATTCCCTAAAAATCATTTTACTTAGGGGAATTTCCTATTTTTTTTATCTCATAACATAATAAGTCTTTTATTATTATAATTTTTCTTATTATAAGAAAATTCTTATTCTTAATTCTATTACTATTTATATATATTCTATATAATAATAGTAATTATAGAATTTAATTATAGAATTAGATATATAGATATAATTCTATATCTATAATAGAATATTCTTTTTTTTATAGATTCTTTTTTTTTTATTTAATTATTTAATTCTATTAATTAATTCTATATTTTTATTATTAATATTAATATAATATATTTGATTATTAATAGAATATATTATTCTATATTTCTATATTATTAATATAATATTTCTATATTATTAATATAATATTAATATAATATTAATATAATAATAGTTAATTATATTCTATTATTATATTATGATATTATATTAATATCAAAAATATTTTGAATTATTCTATTTTTTCTATTTTTATTTTAAATATTAATATTCTTATTTTATTAAATATTAATATTAATATTCTTATTTTATTATTATTATTTAAATATTCTTATTTTATTAATTAAAATAAATTAATTAAAATAAAAATAAAATATTATTATTTTATTTTTCTATAGATAGCTATAGAATATTTTGATTTTTCATAATATTTTGATTTTTCATACTCTATTCTATATTATAGGATATGAAACTAAAAAGAAAGATAAAAATGGCAGGATAATTGATATATATATATCAACGGAGAAAAAAATGTGGAAAACAAGACAAAGATTCTTTACAATGACACTGGAAACCAATGGAAAGGGATGTAGCGCAGCTTGGTAGCGCGTTTGTTTTGGGTACAAAATGTCACGGGTTCAAATCCTGTCATCCCTATCCCTAACTATTACTTATCGTATGAGCAGTAACAAGGGATCAATTGAGACCGATTCAAATTGGACATACATACTCCAATATATATCAATATATTGATATAGTATATACATGCAAGATGTATTGGGGTTACATAACATTTTTTATGATAATAAAGCGCTCTTAGTTCAGTTCGGTAGAACGCGGGTCTCCAAAACCCGATGTCGTAGGTTCAAATCCTACAGAGCGTGATTCCATTCTTGTTAGATTGAGAATTACACTGAAATAATGGAACAGCAGTCTAAAGTCTGCATTTGACCCCCTGCGGATTATATTAGGATTAAAACAAATAAATAGGAGGTCAAGAAATAAAAGAGATGTTAATTAGTTAATTAATCAAAGGTCCAACTGATCACCACGTCGATATTGTAAATATGCAGTTACAAATAATCCAGCCAAAGTAATAGGAATTAGACCTAATACGATTCCAAATAGAAAAACTTCAATCATTTTTATTTTTTTTTAAAGAGAAAGGGGGAGGTAATTTTTATCCTTAAATATGAATCTGTATTGACCATGAATCTCAATGCCCAAGAATTTGAAATTGAGACAGTAAAGAACTATAGAATATCTGGAATATCACAAAAATTCCAATTCATTTCAAAATTTCAAATCAAATAAGTCGTATCTTACTCAGACCGATAAACAGAGCTGAGGTTATAGTTAAAACCACTAGTAGAAAACCGAAATAACT